AAAAGAAGGTAAAAAAAGGATATATATATGCTTATCATTCATTAGTAGGAGGCAAATTTTATATTTATGTTAAAGAAGAGAAAAACAGAAGTATACGCTTTAGGTCAACATATATCTATGTCTGCTCACAAAGCGAGAAGAGTGGTTGATCAAATTCGTGGACGGTCCTACGAAGAAACACTTATGATACTAGAACTCATGCCTTATCGCGCATGTTATCCCATTTTGAAATTGGTTTACTCTGCAGCAGCAAATGCTAATTCCAATATGGATTCCAACGAATCCAATTTAGTTATTAGTAAAGCTCAAGTCAGCGAGGGTACTGCCACGAAGAAATTAAAACCTCGAGCTCGAGGACGTAGTTTTGCGATAAAAAGACCTACTTGCCATATAACTATTGTAGTGAAAGATATATCCTTAGCTGAATATGTAGAGGTAGACTTTATAGACTCTTTCAGATGGTCAAAAAAGCTTAAATCGAAAAATAAGTATACAGCTATGGCATATCATGATATGTATAGTAATGGGGGGGTATGGGACAAAAAATAAATCCACTCGGTTTCAGACTTGGTACAACCCAAAGTCATCATTCCTTTTGGTTTACACAACCAAAAAATTATTCCGAGGGTCTACAAGAAGATCAAAAAATAAGAGATTTTATTAAGAATTATGTACAAAAAAATATTAAAATTTCCTCTGGCGTCGAGGGAATTGCACGTATAGAGATTAAAAAACGAATCGATCTGATCCAGGTCATTATCTATATGGGATTTCCAAAGTTATTAATAGAAAATCGACCGCGAGGAATCGAAGAATTGCAGATGAATCTACAAAAAGAATTTAATTGTGTCAACCGAAAACTTAACATTACTATCACAAGAATTGCAAAACCTTACGGAAGCCCTAATATTCTTGCAGAATTTATAGCCGGCCAATTAAAGAATAGAGTTTCTTTTCGAAAAGCAATGAAAAAGGCTATTGAATTAACTGAACAAGCAGATACAAAAGGAATTCAAGTACAAATTGCAGGGCGTATCGACGGAAAAGAGATTGCGCGTGTCGAATGGATCAGAGAAGGCAGGGTTCCCCTCCAAACCATTCGAGCTAAAATCAATTATTGTTCTTATACAGTTCGAACTATCTATGGAGTATTAGGCATTAAAATTTGGATATTTATAAACGGGGAATAATAAACCTTTACTTGTCTTTCCCTTCGATCCAGTGATGGAACAAAAAAAGATAAATTCGTTCCTTTTTTCTGTTCAATCAAAACAAAACCAAAATGAACAATTCTAATTCTATAAGGTTGAATAAAAATTCGATTGACCTTTTGAAATAATTGCTATGCTTAGTGTGCGACTCGTTGGTTTTTTAGGGTTAGGATTAAAGAAAAAAAAGACCAACCTCTTAGTATAAACTAAAAACTATAGAACTAATAACCAACTCATCACTTCGCATTATCTGGATCCAAAGAACCAGTCAAGATATGATATATCGGTCATATCACTGTAGCAACTGAAATATTTTTTGCATAAACAAAAGAAAAATCAATCTGATTCTAAGTTGTGAAGCGAATAAGAAAGATGTGGATAAATGGAAGGGTGAAAGAAGGGTAGAAAAAAACAAAACCAAGGATATAAAATTCCATCCAATATGTAAGGTCTATGAGGCATCTCATAAAAAAGCAGTGTAATAAAGCATCAATATGGATTCGTAAAAAAGAAAATGAATCTGTTCATAGAACAAAAAAAAATAAGAGCTTTGAGCCAATAAAGACTAATAAAATTGGCTCAAGAAACAATTTCATTATGAGCTCCATTGTATAAATCAGACCTAACCATTAAGTAAGAAGCGATGGGAACGATGGAACCTGTGAATCCAAATCTATTGAAAACAGACTCATTGATCGGGATGGCGAAACAAACCAGAGACTAATTCCTTCATCTATTGGGAAAAGAAAAGTCATGAGTTAACCCTACAACTGAAATAGCGACGAAAAGAGTAAATATTCGCCCGTGAAAACTTTATTTTCTTGGATTGATAATTTTTGGTCAATCCAATAGGATAAAAAGCAAAACAAACTAAAGATTCGTTATAACATTAAAAAAAAAATGATACAATATTTATAAATTTTAAAAAGAAATATTAATATGTTTAGTTAGCTAAAAAAACAAGATATACCAATGAATAATAGACAATTTGAAGATTTTATTATTCGCGAGGAGCTGGATGAGAAGAAACTCTCATGTCCAGTTCTGTAGTAGAGATGGAATTCAGAACCAACCATCAACTATAACCCCAAAAGAATCAGATTCCGTAAACAACATAGAGGAAGAATGAAGGGAATATCTTATCGAGGTAATCATATTTCTTTCGGTAAATATGCTCTTCAGGCACTTGAACCTGCTTGGATCACGTCTAGACAAATAGAAGCAGGTCGACGAGCAATGACACGAAATGCACGCCGCGGTGGAAAAATATGGGTACGTATATTTCCAGACAAACCCGTTACAGTAAGACCCGCAGAAACACGTATGGGTTCGGGTAAAGGATCCCCTGAATATTGGGTAGCTGTTGTTAAACCAGGTCGAATCCTTTATGAAATGGGTGGAGTAACAGAAAATATAGCCAGAAGGGCGATTTCAATAGCATCGTCCAAAATGCCTATACGAACTCAATTCATTATTTCGGGATAAAAAGAATCGAAGGAAAAAGGTCTTGGGGATAAAAAAATAATCACAGGTGCCTGTTTCTTTCTTTGGACAAACAATATTTCTTTTTTTTCTTCACTCTTTGCTTTGCATTGAAAGAATAGATTCTAAAAAAATGATATGATTCAACCTCAGACCCTTTTGAATGTAGCGGATAACAGCGGGGCTCGAGAATTGATGTGTATTCGAATCATAGGAGCTAGCAATCGTCGATATGCTCATATCGGTGACGTTATTGTTGCTGTGATCAAAGAAGCAGTGCCAAATATGCCCCTAGCAAGATCAGAGGTGGTCAGAGCTGTAATTGTACGTACTTGTAAAGAACTCAAACGTGATAACGGTATGATAATACGATATGATGACAATGCTGCGGTTGTCATTGACCAAGAAGGAAACCCCAAAGGAACTCGAGTTTTTGGTGCAATTGCCCGGGAATTGAGACAGTTAAATTTTACTAAAATAGTTTCATTAGCTCCGGAGGTATTGTAAGGTCTTCTAAGATAAGACCATCATATGTTTATAGTAAGGTATTTGAAAGAAAGAGATTAAGAAATAGATTCAGAATTTTTAGTAGATTATGTCTCACGCATATGCCCTTAATAATTTAAATTCATAAAAAATAAGTAAAAAACAATAAAAACATGTTGATTATATAAAGATTGGGGAGCACCAAGAAATTTAATTCACCATGGGTAGGGATACTATTGCTGACATAATAACCTCTATACGAAATGCGGATATGGATAGAAAAAGGGTGGTTCGAATAGCATCTACTAATATCACTGAAAATGTTGTTAAAATACTTTTACGAGAAGGTTTTATCGAAAACGTGAGAAAACATCAAGAAACCAAAAAAGCATTTTTGGTTTTAACCCTACGACATAGAAGGAATAGGAAAAGGCCTTATAGAAATTTTTTAAATTTAAAACGGATCAGTCGGCCCGGTCTACGAATCTATTCGAACTACCAACGAATTCCTAGAATTTTAGGTGGGATGGGAATTGTAATTCTTTCTACTTCTCGAGGTATAATGACAGACCGAGAGGCTCGACTAGAAAGAATTGGTGGAGAAGTTTTGTGTTATATATGGTAATCCTTCTAATATACGAATTGGGCCCGAAACTTATTATTTGTGAAAACAAAAAGAAAAGGGGCGGGTTGTCTAATATCGTTCCTCCTCCATCAGTTGATACTTCAAGGAGGCTTTACCTGGAATGAAAGAACAAAAATGGATTCATGAAGGTTTAATTACTGAATCCCTTCCCAACGGTATGTTCCGGATTCGCTTAGATAATCAAGATATGATTCTAGGTTATGTTTCAGGAAAGATCCGACGTAGTTTTATACGGATACTACCAGGCGATAGAGTCAAAATTGAAGTAAGTCGCTATGATTCAACCAGAGGACGTATAATTTATCGACTTCGCAATAAGGATTCGAAAGATTAGGTGTTTTTATCAACTTCAACATTCCTTTCGTGGGAATATGATTCGAGATGAAAAATTGGAAGAAACCTACTTTCTTCCAAAAAGTAGGTTCAGAATTAAAATGAGGAATGCCAAATATGAAAATAAGAGCTTCTGTTCGTAAAATTTGTGAAAAATGTCGACTAATCCGCAGGCGGGGACGAATTATAGTAATTTGTTCCAACCCAAGACATAAACAAAGACAAGGATAATCAGACTTGTTAAAACACCCGATGTAAAAGTAAAAAAGGGAGGGGATCCTTTTTGACACGAAATGGATATATCCATATATCTCTGACTCATATTTATGAGATGAAAAAATATGGCAAAAGTTATACCGAGAGTTGGTTCACGTAAGAATGGACGTATTGGTTCACGTAAGAATACACGGAGAATACCAAAGGGAGTTATTCATGTTCAAGCAAGTTTCAATAATACTATTGTGACTGTTACAGATGTACGGGGTCGAGTGGTTTCTTGGTCCTCTGCCGGTACTTGTGGATTCAAGGGTACAAGAAGAGGTACGCCCTTTGCTGCTCAAACCGCAGCAGGAAACGCTATTCGTACAGTAGTGGATCAAGGTATGCAACGAGCAGAAGTCATGATAAAAGGACCTGGTCTCGGAAGAGACGCGGCATTACGCGCTATTCGCAGAAGTGGTATACTATTAACTTTTGTGCGGGATGTAACCCCTATGCCACATAATGGATGTAGACCTCCGAAAAAACGACGTGTGTAGAAATAAAAATTGAAGAGATTTCAAGATAAACAAGAGAAAAAAATGATTCATTGATTTGATCAAATAATATTATTATGGTTCGAG